TAATATACTATTTTAGTGTGGAGTGAATGCCTTGGAAGAAAAATATAGGCGCGGACAATCGCGAAAGTGTTGACACGAGGAAAGCCTGTGACGTCAACCAACCTAAAATGGGAAACCGGGGCTAAAAAGCCCGCTGCTTAGGCAGTATCAAGGGGAAGTGAAACATCTCAGTACCCTGTAGACCAAATCAACCGAGATATCGTTAGTAGTGGTGAGCGAAAGCGATAAAAAGGCAAAACGAAAATTTTATTATTAAGAATGAAAAGAAGTTTTGTTTTTCAATGAAATTTCTACCTTAGAAGGTGTTAGTCCTGTAATTCTTTTTTTTTTCGTGAAAGTAAGACGAGGCAAGTTTACCTTGTCTGAGTATTGGGGGACCACCCTCAAAGCCTATAGTTATTTTTCTTACCGATAGTGAACAAGTACCGTGAGGGAAAGGTGAAAAAGAAGTTGCGACAGTGCAAAGATCCTGAAACTCCATATTTGAGTCGGAGCTATAAAAAGCAACGGCATACCTTTTGTATAATGGGCAAGTGAATCTTAATAAAGGGCAAGCTTAAGCTAATAAAAGTGTAGGCGAAGAGAAATCGAGTCCTATGTGGCATCCTAAAGTCCTTTGTTAAGTACCCGAAACCGGCTGATCTAAACTTGAGCAGGCTGATATTGTAGTGGCAACATTCTTTGGAGGGCCGAACCCGTGTATGTGGCAAAATACTGGGATGACTTGAGTTTAGGGGTGAAAGGCCAATCAAAGTCGGTGATAGCTGGATTTCTGCGAAATCTATTGAAGTAGAGCGTCCTAAACAGTAAATCTGGGGTAGAGCACTGTATAAGCAAGGGGGAGATCTTCTCTTACTAAACTTTGGCAAACTCCGAATACAGATTTTTCATTTAGGGCAGACAGAGTATGTATGCTAAGATTCATACTCAAGAGGGAAACAGCCCAGACTGTAGGCTAAGGTCCACAAAATAGTTTCAGTGGTAAAGGTGATATCTGCTCTGAGACCGTCAGGAGGTAGGCTTGGAAGCAGCCATCCTTTTAAGACAGCGTAACAGCTCACTGACCTAGAGTAGAAGTCCCGCCAATTTTGAGGGCTTAAAACTATTACCGAAGCCTCAGACAAAAATGTTAAGATAATTAAAAACTCTTATATTTTGTGGTAGCAGAACATTCCGTAGGTCGTAGAAGTTTTGACGTAAGTTAAGATCAAGATATCGGAAGCGAGAATACTTGCATGAGTAGCATAAAACAATGAAATTAAAGCATTGTGGCCGTAAGTCCAAGGTTTACGATCTTAAGTAAAACTGGGTCGTGAGAGGGTAACACCTCGATTTAAAACGGTCCCTAAGCTGTTAAGCCAAAGCTTGCAGTAATGGGTAAGATTAAACTGTTAAAAGTTGCTGACGAAAAATTCACCTTATTCTTGAATTTGTCAAGAGTGAGTTATTTTTTCCAAGAAAAAGGCACTTTATTTATACCGTACCTTAAACCGCCTCAGGTGGACGGGTGGAGAACACTAAGGCCTTGAGATAACCCTGTTGAAGGAACTCGGCAAAATGACTCTGTAACTTCGGAATAAGGAGTAAAGACATGTAGCGCAAGCTTTTGTCTTTGTCACAAAATCGGGGGTGGCGACTGTTTATTAAAAACACAGGTCTCTGCTAACTCGCAAGAGGATGTATAGGGACTGACACCTGCCCGGTGCCGGTAGGTGAAGCTTTGATGTTTACGCATTGAGGTCAAACCCCGGTAAACGGCGGCTGTAACTATGACGGTCCTAAGGTAGCGAAATTCCTTGTCGGGTAAGTTCCGACCCGCATGAATGGTGTAACGACTTCCCCGCTGTCTCCAACAGGGACTCAGTGAAATTACATAGGTCGTGAAGATGCGACCATCCCACAGCTGGACGGAAAGACCCCGTGCACCTTTACTATAAGCAAATATTGTAGGTCAAAGACTCTAGTGTAGAATAGGTGGGAGCTTATGATTCTTTCTCGTCAGAGTCTGATGAGGCGATAGTGAAATACCACCCCGAGATCTGTTGGCTTACTAACTAAGGGACAGTGTTTGCTGGGTAGTTTGACTGGGGCGGTCGCCTCCTAAAGAGTAACGGAGGCATACAAAGGTAGGTTCATCTCCTTCTAAGGGGAATTGAGTATAATGGTATAAACCTGCTTGACTGAAAGAAAGACATTTCGATCAGAGACGTAAGTCGGTCATAGTGATCCGGTGGTTCTTTGTGGAAAGGCCATCGCGCAATGGATAAAAGGTACGCCGGGGATAACAGGCTAATGATCCTCTAGAGCCCCTATCGACGGGTTCGTTTGGCACCTCGATGTCGACTCATCACATCCTGGAGCTGGAAAAGGTTCCAAGGGTTCGGCTGTTCGCCGACGAAAGTGGTACGTGAGTTGGGTTTAGAACGTCGTGAGACAGTTTGGTCCCTATCTTCTGTGGGTGTTTGAAAATTCCGAGGACTAGACCTTAGTACGAGAGGACCGGGAAAACTCGATCCCTTGTGTTCCGGTTGTTCCCTAAGGGGCATCGCCGGGTAGCTACATCGAGAAGAGATAATCGACCGTTAGGCGAGAAACTCTCCTCTAGTAAAGTTTTCTAAAGGGGGTGGAAGATTACCACTTTGATAGGCGGGAGGTGTAAGAGCTGTAAGGTTTTCAGCTGACCCGTACTAATCCCTAGAAAAATAAAATTATATAGTTTTTGCTCAGATTTTAGTTTAATAACTTTTCGGGCGTATAGCTCAGTTGGTTAGAGTGGTGGACTTTTAATCCGAGGGTCTTGGGTTCAACTCCCAATACGCCCAAATGTCAGGGGTTCGAGTTTGCTTAAGGGGGTGCGTGTTTTATCAATTATTTTAATAATGAAAGCTGAACACGCACCCCCTCGGGTATACTAACAATATGCCCTTAATAAGTTTTTTGTAAATTTACGGGGATATAACTCAGTTGGTAGAGTGTGTGCTTTGCAAGCATGAGGTCAAGAGTTCGAGTCTCTTTATCTCCTTTAAATTTAGGGGAGCATAACTCAGTGGTAGAGTGTGTGCCTTACAAGCACGAAGTCGGGAGTTCAATCCTCTCTGCTCCCATTACAGCATAATTTTTACAAAATCTTATTCTTTTTTAAAGTGTTCCGTTATTAAATTTTTTACCCTTTTTAAAAATGTTAGTTCAAGCTGCTAAACTTTTGGGTGCTGGTCTAGCTACTATTGGTTTAGCTGGAGCAGGTGTGGGTATTGGAACCGTATTTGGTGCTCTTGTTTTGGGTACCGCGCGTAATCCGTCTCTGAAAGATGAGTTATTTAGAATTGCTATTTTAGGTTTTGCTTTAACTGAAGCTATTGCCTTATTTGCTTTAATGATGGCTTTCTTAATTCTATTCGCTCTGTAAGAAAATTCTCCAGTAGCAATTACAAAAATATTATTTTAGAGAGATAGTATTAGTATGGCGGCGTAGTTCAGTGGTTAGAATGTTGGAATCATATCCCAAATGTCAAGGGTTCGAATCCCTTCTCCGCTAAGGGAAATATAAATTTTATTAATGTATTATATTTAATATCTTGCGACTTTGGTGAAATTGGTAGACACGTCAGACTTAAAATCTGTTTCTATTATAAGAGTATCGGTTCAAATCCGATAAGTCGCAAAATGGCGAGTGTAACTCAGTTGGTTAGAGTGTCAGGTTGTGGCTCTGAAAGACGGGGGTTCAAGTCCCCTCACCCGCCTTGGCTAGATAGTATAAAGGTCTAATGCGGTGGGTTGCAAACCCATAAATGAGGGTTCAAGTCCCTCTCCGGCCTTCTTCAATAGCTCAGTTGGTAGAGCATGTGGCTGTTAACCATAAAGTCGTTGGTTCAAGTCCGACTTGGGGAGATAAAATATTATAAATAACAAAACTAATTTATATTTATTTAGTTTGGGTAGCTCAGTTGGTAGAGTGAAGGACTGAAAATCCTTAGGTCGTCGGTTCAAGCCCGATCCCAAACAAAATCAATGCTTGCAAAGATAATTAATAGACTACGTAACGGGTATATGGTGTACCATTTTGGAGTATCTTTTAAGGAAGTACGTTTTTGTACTAAGATTTTAGATATTTTATGGAAAGAAAATTTAATTAAAGGGTACACAAAAACAAATGAGGGTATTATTACAGTTCTTCTCAGATACCATGATGGATCTCCAATCTGCACTCGACTTGTTATTATTTCTCGCCCACGTGATCGTATTTATCTTTCTTTATTGGATATTGCTCGCTTGTCAAATAATTTTGGCGTTTTGATTTTATCGACAACAAAAGGAATCATGACTAATGAGCAATGTATACGTAAAGGGGAAGGGGGTGAAGTTTTAGCATACGCGTCATGACAACTCCAGTTTTTCGATTACCTATAGGTGTTGAGTGTTCAAGTAACAATGGTAAAGTTAGTGTATCAGGTTCTAAGGGTTTTGTAATTTTTGATTCAGTTAGTAATCTTCATAGGAAAGGTAATATGGTTCTTTTTCTTCCATATTTAACACCTTACGAAAGTTCTCTTTTTACTCAAGCAATTTTTGGTGTTGTTTTAGGGTATACTGTCGAATTGAGGCTTAAAGGGATTGGTTACAGAGTGCGTAAAGAAGAAGAAAAACTTATATTTTCTTTGGGTTATAGTAAGTCTGTTATAGTTGCTATCCCGAAGGATGTTTCAGTAAATTTGGGTAAAAAAACTTTTTCTTTGATTTCTGCAAATCTTGGGGTTTTGCAAAATTTTGCAAGTAGTATAAGAAGATACCGATATCCTGATTCGTATAAAGGGGCAGGGGTTTTATATGAAAATGAAATAAGAGTGTGTAAGGAAGGTAAAAAAACTTAATGGTTAGAACAGAGCATTCTCGTCTTCTTTCTTTTTTAATTGGATCTTCTGGATATTTAGTTCCTCGTCCTTTTAATGAGGACGTTCGAATCTCAAAGACAATGCATCCCTATCTTTTAGGGAAACGAAATATTTATTATTTTTACAATCTTGAAAAAAGCTTATATGGTATACGTGCAACTCTAGAAGTTTTAAAAAATACAATTTTGTCTGAAGGAAAAATTCTTTTTATTAGTGATTCTCCTCTTTTAAAAATTTGTCTTTCTCATGAGCCCAATATAAGTTATATAAAATGGAAACGCAGTTATTTAGCTAAATCGAAAGATGCGGATTTGGTTTTTTTAAGTGATATAGAAAAAGAAAATTTAGTAGAAGCCCACAGAAAATGTTTATTGTTGGTTGGGGTTGGAAGCCCCACAATGAGTAAAGTATCTTACCCGTTTAATTTAAATATTGAATCTCCTTTGCTGGCCTCTTGGTTTTTTAGTTTAATTTATATGACTTGTGTTAAAGGCAGCCGTATGAAATCAAAATCAAAAAAACAAGGACGTACTTTTTCTAGTCTTTTAGGGAAGGCGCAAGTAAAAGAAGTTAAAAATTCTTTTAGCCCACTTCACGGTAGTAATAATAAATAATGCGATTTAAGCATAGATATAAATCTTGTTTATGGTCTAGGACTGATATTTGGGGGGATTTGTTATCTAAAGAAAAAACTTTTCTTCGTCCCAAGTGGGATAGCATTATAGGGGTATTGGGAAGTCAAAAACGTCGTCATCGACCTCTTGCTAATATAAATAGATATCGACACCCTTTATGTCATGATTATAATTTTCTTAAACCCCGTGTTCGCCCTAACCAAACTTTTAAATATAATCGTATAAGTTATAGGAATACTTTATCTCTCTTATTGTGTATAAGACGTTTTTACGGGGATTTAAGTCACAAAGCTTTTAAAAGATTTTGTCAACCCTTTGTCTCTTTAAAGAACCCATCTCAAAAATTAATTGGGGCTTTGGAAGGCCGTTTGGATATTAGTTTATACCGATTAGGCTTTTTTCACTCGATTTACTACAGTCGCCAGGCTATTCTTCATAATAAAGTCTTGGTGAATGGTAAAAAAATAGGTTACGGTGGATTTATACTTCAAAAAGGGGATTATGTCGAATTTTGTCCCTCACAACGTCCTGCTATTCGAGCTAGATTAATAGCCCGTTATAAGCGTTTTCGTTCTTCCCACGTAAAATTAGAGCGTTGGCGCTTATCAAATCGTTTTAAGTTTGATCTTCATCTTCATCCTACACCAAAATGGATACAGACCGATTATTCAAATTTAAGTTTTATTATTTCTTCTGATGTTTGTGTCCCTGTTATTTATCCTTTTCGGGTAGATGTAGATGAAGCTCTTTGGGCTTCTGAGTATGGTTATTTATAGTGTTTTATAAGTGGTATTTTATATTAATTATGGTATTATTTACAATTATATTATTTAATTCATTATGTGGCTAACTTTCCTAACTATTTTTTTAAATATTATTGATCTTGTTATTCCGTTATTGATTGCTGTAGCCTATTTTACTCTGGCGGAGCGAAAAATTATGGCAGGTATTCAAAGAAGACGTGGTCCAAACGTTATTGGTTATATGGGATTACTTCAGCCTTTAGCTGATGGTCTTAAACTTTTTGTCAAAGAAACCGTTTTACCTACGAATGCAAACATTGTGCTTTTTGTATTAGCTCCTCTTTGTACTTTTATTTTAAGTTTAATTAGTTGGGCTGTTATACCCTTCAGCTATGGTAATGTTATTTCAGATTCCCAGCTCGGGGGTCTTTATTTTTTAGCGGTTTCTTCTCTTGGTGTGTACGGGGTATTGATTTCTGGTTGGTCAAGTAATTCAAAGTATGCTTTTTTAGGTGCTTTACGTTCTGCGGCACAGATGGTTTCTTATGAAATCTCAATGGGTATTAGTTTGATTAATGTTTGTTTGTGTGTAGGGACTTTAAATTTAACAGAGATAGTAATTGCTCAATTAGATGTTTGGCTAGTTTTTCCTTTATTACCGGTAAGTATAATGTTTTTTATTGGATGCTTAGCTGAAACCAATCGTCATCCTTTTGATTTACCAGAAGCAGAAGCAGAATTAGTATCAGGTTATAATGTGGAGTATTCAGCTATGGGATTTGCTTTGTTTTTTTTAGGGGAATATGCTAATATGTTAGTTATGGGGGGATTAACCTCTATTTGTTTTTTTGGGGGATGGTTATCTCCTTTTGGAATAGGTGTTTTACCTGATGGTATTTGGTTTGGTTTAAAAATTTGTTTTTTTGTTATTTTATTTATTGTTATGCGAGCTATTTTACCTCGCTATCGTTACGATCAATTAATGAAATTGGGTTGGAAATGTTTCTTACCATTAGCCTTAGCTTTATTTTTTGTCTCTGTAGGGATACTTATGGGATTCGATTGGTTGCCTAATTAACAATTTTTTTTTATAGCCTTCGTATAACGCCCATATTTTTAATTGTATTTCATAAACTATAATTAAAGGTAATCCTATTAAAGTTTGGCTTAAAACATCTGGTGGGGTTATAAAAGCTGAAATAGAAAAAGCTGTTATGTAGGCTATACCGCGGTATTTTACCCATGTTTTTCTATTAGTGTATCTTTGTACTATATTTAAAGCAATTAGACATGGGAAACTGAGAGTTAAAATTTTGCTCAATTGTTGTAAATGTGATAGATAATCTTGGAGTCTTGGTTCAAAAGTTAAATCTATAGCAGTAAAGTTTTGAGAATAGTCTGAAAAGAGTTCCCACAATACTTTAGTAATTATAGGGAACAAAAATATATAAAGGCATATATAAAAGATAATTGCCGTGATTAAAAGGTTAAATATAGTTTTTGCTTCGAATGCGTATAGTCCCGGCCGCAAAAAAAGGTATAGTTGCGTTAGTGCTATACCAAATCCAAAACTAAAGCTAAAAATAGTACAAAGCTGCAGATAAGTAAAAAAAATTTCAGTTAATCCTGTACTAACAAAATGGGATAGACCTTTGGGTAAAAATATAAAAATTAAGCCTTGTTTATATGTATAGGTTATGCTAAAAAGAAAAAATGTTCCTAAAATCGCGTAAGCTAAACGGTAGTTAAGTTCTTGTAAATAATAGATTGAGATTTTAAGTCTGTTCATAAAAAAAGAAGGGTCAAGGAAAGATAGTTCAATTGGTAGAACTTTGGTCTCCAAAGCCAAGGGTTGGGGGTTCAAGTCCCTCTCTTTCTGTATCTCTACCTAAGTTAAATTTTTTAAGTCCTAATTAGTATGAGAATAAGTTTCTTACAGTTTTTATTTTTATTTTTTCTCGGTCTTCTTTTTTTTGCTGACTTGCCCCAGATTATGAGGGCAGTTAAACAAAAAATAAAAACTTATAAAAAAAAGAAAACAAATTAGTAAATTTGTTTTTAGGTGTTAATAAGGGAGAATTCAAAGTACTGTGGAGTACGGCGGTTTGTAGTTTAATTGGCAAAACATAGTTCTCATGAAGCTAACAATGTAGGTTCAATCCCTGCCAAACCGAGTCTTATTATTTATAGTGGAGTCTAGCCAAGTTGGTAAGGCGCCCGTTTTTGGTACGGGGACCGGAGGTTCGAGTCCTTCGACTCCAGAAGCCAAGGTGGTGGAATTGGTATACACGCTGGGTTTAGGTTCCAGTCCTTAGCGGGATAGGGGTTCAACTCCCCTCCTTGGTAATGTCAAGGCCAAACATCAATCAATGGTTTAATAAAAGCCAAGGTAAAAAGCAAACAAAAGTGAAAAGTGTTGGTCTTCGCGGATGCCCACAGAAAAGAGGGGTTTGTTTAAAAGTATTTGTTTGTTCTCCAAAAAAACCTAATTCAGCTAGGCGTAAGGTTGTTAAAGTTCGTTTATCTAATAAAGTTAAATTAACAGCTTATATCCCAGGTCAAGTTCATAGGTTGCAGGAACACTCACAGGTTTTGGTACGGGGTGGTAGAATACCAGACCTTCCTGGTGTAAAATATCGTTTAATACGTAATAAGTTAGATTTAGAAGGATTGGCTGGTCGTAAGACTTCGCGTTCTAAATATGGCACGAAAAAATTAGATAAAGGATGCTAGTTATCGAACGAGATATAAAGACAATTAAAAAAGTTGATGCGTCTGACAAAAATATTATGGGTGTTCTAGATAAAAAAAAGAAATCTATTAAATTTTTAGGTATTAAAAGTGATCCTTTAGTAAAAAAAATGATTAATCTTTTAATGCGTGATGGTAAACGTTCAAAAGCGGAAAATGTTTTAAATAAAGCTTTACAAGCTCTTGACAAAGATTATCCAGGACGTGCTATACATATTTTTTATTTAGGTATTCTCGCAGTTAGACAAGACATAGGTGTTCGTCTTAAACCAAAACCAAAAACTCGTCGTAATAAACAGTCATTTAATGTGTATTTACCACGGGTAATTTCACCTATTTGTGGTCTTAATCTTGGCATGAGGTCATTGTTAAAGGCAAGTAGAGATCGGTCTATGGCTTCCCCCTTATGGGAAAATTTAAGTAAGGAATTACTTAAAGCGTCCCAAAATAAGGGAGAGGTTGTTAGTAAAAGGTATAGCTTGAACAAATTAGCTGTGTCTAACAAACGTAGAATTCATTTTGGTGTTCGTTATTGAGATTTTAGTTTTCAAAAATTAATTATGGACTTTATTCATTTTTTCTTTGTCTCTGCTTTATTGTTTGTTATAGGTGTTGGAGGTGTTATTTTAAATAGAACCAATATTGTTGTTGTTCTTATGTCTTTAGAGCTTGCTCTTCTTTCAGTAAGCTTAAATTTTATTATTTTTTCTGTGTGTTTAGGGGATTTAATGGGTCAAATTTTTGCTATTTTTATTCTTATAATTGCCGCTTGTGAATCTTCTATAGGTTTAGCCATTATTTTAGTTTATTTTAGAGTTAGAGGTAGTATACGTATTGATCAAGCTTCATTATTGAAGTCTTAATAGATATGCTTCCATGGTGAAACTGGTAGACACGGCAGATTCAAAATCTTTTGTCTTTTGACGTGCTGGTTCGAATCCGGCTGGAAGTAGTAAATATGATTAGAACCCAAAGTCTTCTTAAGGTTGTAGATAATTCAGGAGCAAAACTGGTTAAATGCATTAAAGTTAAAAATAAAGGCGGTAAGGCACATGCCAATATAGGAGACGTTGTTCTTGTCGCAGTTCAAAGTCTTCGTCCCCGTTACGGTAGACGGGTTAGGTTAAAAATGAATAAGTCGGAAGTCCACCACGGTGTTATTGTGCAAACCCGTAGACTTTTTCGTGACAAAGCTGGTGTAGGTGTCTCTTTCGCATCAAATTCAGTAGCTCTTATTACACCTCAACAGAAACCTCTTGGTAGTAGAATATCAGCTATATTACCAAGTAGGTTAAGAGGTTTAAAATGGGCAAAATTAGCCGCAATGGCTAAAAAAATTATATAATTGTCTCTATGCATCCTTTTGAAAAACATTATTATGACATAGTTCAACAAGATTTACTTCTTAGTGAAAACGTCTCGACTGTTTCATTGTTACCGGCCCCGAAAAAAGTAGCTCTCTGTTTAGGGGGGGAAAGCTCAGATGAAAATTATGTCGTTTCATGTCTTGGGGCCTTGAATGTTATTGGAAGTCAAAAGCCTTATTTTATTCAGCAAAAGCCTTCCCAACAAAGAAATAGTGGTCCTAGGGAGGGCGTAGGGGGTAAAGTAACTTTAAGAAGAGCACACATGTATCTCTTTTTTTATAAATTATTATTTCATGTTTTGCCACGTGTACGTCAATTTGAGGGTCTACGAGCTCCAGCCCATGATAATATATATTGTTTTATTTTAAAAGATATTTTTTCTTTTGAGGAGTTGGTACCATTGTTTCCTTATTTTGAAGAAGTAGGTTCTCTTCAATGTCAATTTCATTTTACAACAAAAGACAAAGCCGGGATTACCGTTTTAGGACATAGTTTGCAGGTTTGCTTTTTTTCTAGTGGGAAATAGGAAAAGCGAAAGTAACTCAATGGTAGAGTGTAAGCTTGCCAAGCTTAAAGCTGAGGGTTCAAATCCCTTTTTTCGCTTTGATTTTTAATCTTTTATTTATTTATAGTATTATATTTAACTAATAGAAGGCTTAGTGTTTTTTTGTTTAAGGCTAGAGTGTTGTTTTTTTCTAAAAAGTTAATGGAATACCACTTTTTATCTATAGAGATACCTAGGCAATCAATTTCTAAAGCTATTTCAGGCACATTAGTTTGCAGATCTTGTAATGTTTCATAAACTATCATAATAAGTGGGCATCCTATACCTAGTTTCGGGGGGGTAAGATATAAAGGCACAGAATATAATTTTGCATTTTGTAACAATAATCGTATTTTAGCTATTTGAGAAGCTTTTAAATTGCTACCATTAAATAAAGCAAAAGTACGTTGTTCTGGCAAAAAAAATCTTTTTTTTCGTAGATGTCTTTTTCGGGGTGTAAACATAGTTTATAGTTGATAAATTTTAACTTTTAGTGGGAGTTTATTAGCCCCTGAGTGCAAAGCTGGTATACCTTGCTCAGCATCTAGACCATATAATAAAAACAGGGTTTGTCCTGCAGATATAGAGGCAAGCCAATGGTCTACTTTACCTTTACCTTTTCCCATACGGGCTGCGGAAGCTTTACGGCTTATAGCAATATCAGGGAAAACAAGAATTTCTAGTTTACCTTCTCTCTTAACTTTTCGTCTGATGTTTTGTCGCGCTGCCTCAATTTGTCTCCCATTTAAATAACCTGACTCCATGGTGGTTACGGCAAAGCAAGTTATTTCTGCTAGTTTATGTATTTTAGTAGAAGTATTAGGTAAACCTCTAGGTTTAAAATATTTTCGGTACTTTGTTTTTTTAGGTTGTATTAGCATTAATTGTTTTTTTCCCAGTTACAAATCCAAATCTTCAAGCCAACGCTTCCATAGCCGGTCTGTGTTTGGGCATATTCAGCTTCTATAGGTTTATTTAGCTGACTAATAGGCATTTGTCCCATTTGATATTTCCAAACTCTGCTTCTTCCTTTTGCTTTGTGGGTAAATCTCCCTTTTATTTGTATTTTCAAACCTTGTATTTCTTTGTATTCTTGTAAAGCTTGGAATCCTTGTTTAATATATGCCAAAAATTGGTAATGTCTTTTTCTTCTCTGCCTTGAGCATATATTTTGTTTTAAAAACCGAGTTAAACTAGCAGAGCTTGCTTTATTTTTTATAAGTAAATACATTAATTGCATACCATAACGGGCATAATCATACCTGTTATGGTTAAAACTTTTAGTAAAATAGGCCATTTGTCTTCGGGCTGGTTTTGGTACAGACCTGGTGTAGGTTTTTAATCTATTAATCCGCAAAGTTACTTTTTTTGTTCCTGTAAATTTTTGTATTAATTCCATCGCACTTTGTAGTCTACATGCCACTACTGTCCAGGATTGTTTTTTACTTGTTATTTTATTTTCTTTATATCGTCTAGATTTTAAACGTCTTTTTGAACGAAAATGTAAGTGGATAAGATCGGCTTCTATAAGAATTAGTCCTAGGTGTCGGTTAACTTGTATTTTGTCAAGATAGTGTGTTGTTCCTAAACAGCATGATTCTATTAATTTTTTAATCGTGGATAAAATAAAATAAAATCGCGGTTCGTCCCAGTGTGTACATCCTTGGTAAAGGTTATTCTCTGGTCTTAAAATAGTTGGATGAGCTTTTTGTGCCATTTATTTTTTTTTAGTTGTTGTTATTTTTTTTTTTTTTGCTATGAAATTTTTTCGTGTTGTCACAAATTCCCCTAATTTATGTCCAACCATTTCAGGTTTAATTTTCCGACTAATCATGTCTTTTCCATTATATATTTGCAACTTTAAACCAACAGCAGCTGGGTAAATAGTGGAACGCCTAGACCAAGTAGGTTTTTTTTCGTGCTGGGGGGTTAATCTTTTTAAAAGACTTTTATCTATAAACGGTGTTTTCCAATTAGATCTTGACATTAGGTTTTGGTTGTATTCTATTAGTACGGGTAGACGGACCTTTCGTTGGTTTTCCCCATGGGGTTGCGGAGGAACGTCCACCTGAGGTTTTTCCCTCACCACCTCCATGGGGGTGGTCTACTGGGTTCATAGCTACCCCACGAACCGTAGGACGACGCCCTAACCACCTTGATTGGCCGGCTTTTTGTAGCTTTTCGAAGCGTGAGTCGGCGTTACTCACTATTCCGTTGGTTGCTATTGTTTTTATATCGAACCAACGGTACTGCCCTGATTTAAGGCGTATTTTAGCTAAAGTTTTAGTTCTTTTTAAAATACGCCCAAATGCACCAGGAGCTCTTAAAATTTTACCATCTTTACCTGGTGATAAACTTAAGTTATAAATGAAACTTCCAGTTAATATATTTTGTAATGTTTTACTATGACCGTTTTGAAGGCCACTTCGTGTAGAGTTTGATCTTATTACATCTCCTTTTTTAATTTTGGTAGGCGCTATTATGTAACTATGTTGTTTCGTATCCGGGTTAAAAATCCGTGCCAAAAAGGCGGATCTATTTGGATCGTATTCCAACCCTATAACTATCCCTTGTGTTGATTTACGCTTAAGGTCAATATTCCTATGTAATTTAGAATGTCCACCTCCACGGTGCCATGCGGTTATATGCCCTTTGTTATTGCGTCCGGTAGAGTGGTTCCATCCTCGTCTTTGTGACTTGAGAGGGGGGGTAATAAAAATTCGTTTATTTTGTTTCATATAATATATTAAATACCTAGTTATGCCTTTTATTATCGGTACCTCTATTCCGGAAGACAAAGTTTTGGTGCAGTCTGTATGTCATGTTTATGGTATAGGCTTGTCTCAATCTAAAATTTTATGCAAAAAAGCTGGGTTCGGTTCAGATTCACGTGGTAGTCACGTTACTTTTTCTAAAGGTAAGAATTTGGAGAACTTGGCTGAGGCTACCCCTCTCCCTTTAGGTGCTGATCTTCGTCGTTTTAAAAATGATAAAATTCGTCGTTTGTGTGTGCTATCAACATATCGTGGTTTACGTCATCGTAAAGGCTTACCTGTTAGAGGTCAACGGACCCACACTAATGCAAAAAAAAGACCTTCATTAAAGCTTAATGTTAGCTAAAATAGACAATATAAATTTGCTTTTAACTTCTGTTAAACCATCGGTAGCCATTATAGAAAACTCTAATAAAAATAAAGAAAAAAAGGGGGTTATTCTTATTAAATCAACTAAGAGAAATGTTTTTTGTACCCTAATGGATTCCAAAGAAAAAAAAGTAAAAACTAGTTGCTCCTTGCGGGTTCCCGTCTATGAAAATGAATATAATGAGCGAGAAAATCTGTATACGCGGGGATTGCTCTTAGGTAACTTATTCGGTGATAAAGCTATTAAGTTAGGTTACACAGAGTTTACGATTTATCTTGGGTCTGGTATAAACAAAGGTCGTAGGGGAGTTGTTAGAGGTCTTAGTAAAAAGGGGGTTAAAATTACTTTTTTACATTTAGGCACACGTTATCCTCATAATGGTTGTCGTCCAGTTAAAGTTCGTCGGAAAAAATTTCGTACAAAACCTAAAACATCAAGATAAATTTTAATATTTTGGTATAATGTAAATGTACAAAAACACATTCCTATTCCTTTAGAGGGACGACTGGATATTTTGCAGACCAAAATGCATAAAAAGGTGTCTTTATTTCTTTATAAGTATGACTGTGTATTTAATGCAGTATGTCATCAGACATTGTCTCAAACTTAATCGTAGGGGGTATTTGAGTTAAAAATATTTCTAGGTTCTTATTAAAGGTTTCAATTTTATCTTTTTCTTCGTTTGTCGTCTTAGGAATGTCTTCGCTTGTTACTTTATTTGGTAGCAATAATTTTTTTCCAGGGTTCTGTTTTATAAATATTCGAAATTGTACACTTTACAGTCAAATTAAAGAACGACTTATTTTTAATTGTATAGGTAAATTTTAATGTTGAAGGAGTGACTGAGTGGTTAATAGTGGCAGATTGTAAATCTGTTGGTTCTTCCATCGTAGGTTCGAATCCTACCTCCTTCTTGTTCATTTTAATGAAAGATAAAGCTAAAATGGTTCAACGGCATCCATTTCATTTAGTTGACCCTAGTCCTTGGCCTTTAGTGGCTGCTTTAGGTGGCTTAAGTTTAACTTTTGGTGGAGTGCTATTTATGCATAACTATAAAGGGGGGGGAGAATTACTTTGTTTAGGAGTTTTTACTATTTTATACGTTATGTTTACTTGGTGGAGAGATGTTATTCGTGAAGGATTATTTGAAGGTCAACATACTTCGGCTGTTCAGCAAGGGTTACGTATGGGTATGATACTTTTTATTGTGTCTGAGATTATGTTTTTTTTTGCTTTTTTTTGGGCTTTCTTTACTTCCTCTATATCTCCTGTTTTTAATATTGGAGGTGTTTGGCCTCCTGTAGGTATAGAGGCTATCAGTCCATGGGGATTACCGTTTTTAAATACTATTCTTTTACTTTCTTCTGGGGCAAGTGTAACATGGGCTCACCATGCGATTGTTGCTGGCTTTAAAAAGGAAGCTTTACAGGGTTTAGGAGTAACACTAGCTTTCGCAATTGCTTTTACCGGTATGCAGGGTGTTGAATATATGCATGCTCCTTTTGGTATGTCAGATGGGGTATACGGCTCAGTCTTTTATATGGCTACAGGATTTCATGGATTTCATGTTATTATTGGAACAATCTTTTTAGCTATCTGTACCATAAGATTGTATTGGGACCATTTTAGTCGCCAACATCATTTTGGTTTTGAGGCTGCTGCATGGTATTGGCACTTTGTTGATGTGGTGTGGTTATTTCTTTTCCTTACAATTTATTGGTGGGGATTTAATGTAATAGTCTAGTTTTATTTTATGGAAAAGGCTAAGAGATACAGTGAAACCGATTTAGCCGATTTTTATTCGGTAAGTCCTGTATTTAAAAAGTATTCTCAATTTAATCTTTGGTCAGAAAATTTTAGTGAGTATAATAATATTAAATATTGCGAAATTTATTTTTCTAAATATTTTTTTGGTCTTACTCAAAAATATCTTTTAGAAAATTTTAGCGAGTCTTTTTTATTAACTCTCCATAATAGTCCAAAATTTTTGAAATTTATTAAGTCAGGTTTTTTCAAGTATATTAATTTCCATTTCTTAGTATTATTCCAAAGTAATCGTTTTTTTTTTTGTGGGGATTCTTTTCAAGAAGTGGAAATTTTTGTAGAAGAGTATTTTCAAAGATATATTCAAATTTTTTTTGAGCAGGATTTGTTAATGTGTCTAATTTCTTGTATCAATGAAATAGTGCCTAAATCTTTTGGAGAATGTTTAAATAATCGTCTTAACCTTGTTTACAACGACCTTTTAATTGTTGAGTTAAATACTAAGCCTTTGTCAAATTCAGTAGTAATTTTAAATTTAACAAAAAGTGATAAAAGTACGTATTATTATTTAGGATTTATTGATTACACGAATATAATAATAAAATTTTATTTCGAAAGGTCTAAAGTTAATATACCGAGTAAAATAAAAAGCTTTTATTTTTTTTATAACGGATTCTCCCATAAAATTTATAAATCTTTAAGTGTTCTTAAAGAGATACCAGGGGCTAGAAACCCAACTTTTCTTTTAGAAGATACTATTTATAATTGGGGTCATTGTATAATTAGTGCATATAAAAGAGGACGTCCTCAAATTTTTAATTATGATCTATTTAAATCCTTAACAGTTTATAAATACTTCACTTTTAACCGAGAGTTGGAATCTTCTTTAAAATCCAACTCTTCTATTGAGTCTAGGGGTAAGTTGTGTTTTTATACCTTTTCAAAATGTGCTTATAAGTCGTTTAACAAACTCCCGTCGTACAAAATAAAAAAAGATAGTAATAATTACAAGCCTGATTTTTATTTTTTGTTGGAGTCTTCCCAGGTTTTAATTAGTTTTGACAAGAGAAGAAATGATATAGGTATTTATCGTGATAATGTTGATGTTTTTATTGAAGATATAAAATCAATATATCCAAAGCTGGTTAATACACCTGTTATAAGATTTTCAAAGCCGTTTGAGTGTACCTTTAATAAACTTTTTAATAATATTTATTTAAATAGAGGTTTAGACAATCTAACAGAATATGAGAAAGTTTTCTTAATAGCTTGCAAGAAGGCGTTTAAAAAATTAGAATACTCTATTGAAACCACCTATAAAGTAAAAAGTTTACCGCATTTTTTTGACGAGAATGGTTGTGAGTTTTGTTTAAATGTTGAGGATATCTTCAATATTAAATTTAATAATTGCTATACTAATTTTAAAGTGTCTAACAAGAATCCACGCTATACGTCAAAAGTAGTTCTTTTAAACACGTCAAATACTTTTAAAGGTTTTTATAAGTGTTTAGGGGAAGAGTTTACAACAATACCTGTAACTAATTCAGCAAATTACAAAAAAAAAAGAGTACAAAATATTATTCTTGGTCATAGTTTTATTCAACCTAGACAAAAAGTGAATAAAACAATTTTTTTAGTTTTTTTATTGATAAATTTCAGTAACAAGTGGGGTTTGTATTCTTGTAAAAACTTATCAAATATTAATAAATTTTTGTTTTTATTTCATCTAAATTCGCGTGTCTACAAATACCTTTTTAAATATAATTGTGCGTTTTCTTTTTCAGATAAGTTTTATACAATAAAAATGAATTTATTCTTTAATTACTGTTTTTTAAGTTATGGCTTGTTTAATACTAATTTTTCCGGTGTTCAAAGTAATTTTTTAATAAAAAATAAAAAAAGTTCTAGTTCTATATTAGAGGAACAAGTTAATGTCACTTACGTAAATACAAAGAGGGTTTGTAGTAAAAAAGTTAGCTTAGAAGTTTCTGATTATGAAGACGATGAAGATATTTTAGAAGAATTTGTAGTGGATCTGTTTTCAAAGTAAGGTAGTGGCAATTTAATATCGTTTATGGGATCTTTACGATTAAACAATACAAAGTACGCAAAATAAATTCTTTTTATATATTTTAAAAGTTCGATAGCTAACTTTTTAGCCTATAATATTTTTTATCTATACATGTTTTACAGCCCATTAGAACAATTTCAAATACTTCCTCTTTTAAGTTTCGGTGTTGGTTTATTTGATTTTTCAATAACTAACGCAATGATAACAACATGCGTTGGTTTAGCTTTTTTTTGTTTAGTTTATTATTGTCTATCAGCTTACGGTTTGAGTTGTTTCCCTACTAGATGGCAATTAGTTTTAGAAAGTCTTTATTTAAGCACCGCGGGTATTGTATGGGATAGTGTTGGTCAACAAGGTCAAAAATATTTTCCTTTTTTATTTGTAATTTTTAGTTTCATTTTGATATCTAATGTTTCAGGTCTTGTCCCATACTCTTTTACCATAACAAGTCATCTTATTCAAACAATGGTTTTAGCCTTGACAGTCTTTATTGGTGTAATGATTATTTGTGCCTCAAAACACGGCTTTCATATGTTAAGCTTATTTTTACCTGGTGGAACTTCTATGGTTTTGGCTTTTTTATTAGTTCCTATAGAAATAGTTTCATATGTATTTAAGCCTCTTAGTTTAGCGGTCCGTCTTTTTGCTAATATGATGGCAGGCCATACTTTATTAAAAGTAATCGCGGGATTCGCATGGGCTATGATGGGTAGCGGCGGATTGTTATTAGTTGCGCATATAGTACCATTAGCAGTTTTGGTTATTCTTTTTGGACTTGAATTAGCAGTTGCTTTGATTCAAGCTTATGTTTTTACAATTTTGAGTTGTATTTATATAAACGACGCGATTGTTCTTCATTAATAAGATCCAATCATCTAAATTTAAGTGAAGTGTTTTCTTTTTTTTATTTAAATGTTAAATTTGTTTAAAATAAAAAAAAAGGGTATAAGGCATAGGTAATTAAAAAAAAAATGTCTTTCTCTAAGCATTTTTAGCTCAGTGGATAGAGCATCGGTCTTCTAAATCGTGGGTCGTAGGTTCGAATCCTATAAAATGTAACGCATGAAATTCGCTTTAATATTCCAAAATGACACCGCAGCGTTTTTGCCTGAGCTGTTTCTTGCAATTTCTATATTAGTTGTTTTGTTACACGGCAGTTTTTTAGGGGTATCTGCTGCTTCTCTTTATACTTACCTTACCCCAAGTATGGTTCGTTTAACGTCAACAATTTTGTTTTTAAGTTTACTTTTAGTGCTTAATAATCCTGTTGAATCTCAAACCTTATGGAATGCTATTTTTGTTACTGATAATATAGGGACTTGGTCTAAATTAATAGTTTTTTTAGGTCTTCTTTTTTGTGTATTAGTAAGTGAATCTTATATGTTTTCAGCTCGTTTTAGGGCTTATGAGTTTTTTGTTTTTATTATTGGTATTGGTTTAAGTTTGTGTCTGTTGATTTCTTCATATGACCTTCTTTCTATTTACCTGAGTATGGAGTTTTTGTCACTTATTTTTTATGTATTGGCAGCTTGGAAAAAGAATTCGTATTTTTCTGCTGAGGCTGGCTTAAAATATTTTATTTTAGGTTCAGTTGCTTCTATATTTTTCTTATTTGGGGCGTCTTTAATTTATTTTGCTATGGGTACCACGAATTTAGGGTCTTTAACTTTATTAACAGAAAATTTAACAACATCTTCACCTTTTGTATATTTAGGGCTTGTGTGTGTGGTTTCTGCCTTATTATTCAAGATAGGTGCGGCTCCTTATCATATGTGGATAGCGGACGTATACGAAGGTGCTCCTACTTTGGTAGGTTTTATTTTTGCTGTGGTACCTAAATTTGCTTTTTTTGTTGTTATATTACGCTTATCTTTTACAAGTTTTTGGTCCTTTTTTCCTAGCTTATGGGAAAATTTTTTTTGTATATGCGGTCTACTCAGTCTTTTTATTGGGTGTATTTGTGGTTTAGGTGAGACAAAAATAAAGCGCCTTCTTGCCTTTAGTAGTGTGGGTCATGTGGGTTTTTTATGCCTTGGGTTAGCTAGTGGTAATATAGAAGGTGTACAAGCAGTTTTGTTTTATCTTTCAGTTTATATGCTTACAGCAGCTTTTTTATGGGTTTATATCTTACATCTAAACCTATCTTCTACTTCTGGAAGTACTCTTTTAACGTTTTCAGATTCTATAGGTTTAGTTAGATCAAACCCACTTATGGGATTTGGGGTTGCATTAATGATTTTTTCTCTTGCTGGAATACCCCCGTTTGGTGGTTTTTTTGCAAAATTAAATATTTTTGTAAGTTTAGTGGATTCATCGTTCTATATTGTAGCTATCTTTGTTGTTATTACTAGTGTTGTTTCAGCATTTTATTATATACGTTTGATAAAGATTTTCTATTTTGAAAAGAACAAAAATTGGTTTTTTTTTGCTCCTTTGTCAAAAGGTGCAGCAATGGTTTTAGTTTTAAGCGGTTTAACTATTATCTTTTTTATGCTTAGTCCTAATATCTTTTATCTTTTGACATACAAGGTAGGTCTAGGTCTTATGTTTTAATAATTAGCTAATGTCTTTTACTACACATTCTAAACCTTTATCGCAATTATGGTCTTCATCGGTTATTAGCTCGTCATTGAGTGGTTTCTCTTCTAGGTGGTTATTTTCCACCAACCATAAAGATATTGGTACGTTATATTTAATCTTTGGGGGGTTCTCAGGAGTTCTTGGTACAGCAATGTCTGTTCTTATTCGTTTACAATTGGCTAGTCCGGGCAACCAATTCTTAGGGGGAAATCATCAGTTGTATAATGTTATTGTAACAGCTCATGCTTTTTTAATGATTTTTTTTATGGTTATGCCAATTCTTATTGGTGGGTTTGGTAATTGGTTTGTACCTTTAATGATTGGTGCCCCTGATATGGCTTTTCCTCGTATGAATAACATTAGTTTTTGGTTGTTACCCCCTTCTTTAATTCTTCTTCTAGCTTCTTCTTTAGTAGAATCTGGAGCTGGTACAGGTTGGACGGTGTACCCACCGCTTAGTGGTATTCAAGCGCACTCAGGCCCTTCAGTTGATTTAGCAATATTTAGTCTTCACCTTTCAGGGGCTGCTTCTATTTTAGGTGCTATAAACTTTATTACAACAATTTTTAATATGAGAGCACCTGGTATGACAATGGATAGGTTGCCTCTTTTTGTGTGGTCTGTCTTAATTACAGCGTTTTTATTATTGTTATCACTTCCTGTTTTAGCAGGTGGGATTACAATGTTGTTAACAGATCGTAATTTTAATACTACCTTTTTTGACCCCGCCGGTGGTGGTGATCCAGTGTTATATCAGCATTTATTTTGGTTCTTTGGTCACCCTGAGGTATATATATTAATTTTACCAGGATTTGGTATTGTTAGCCATATTTTATCTACTTTTGCAAGAAAACCTGTATTCGGATATTTAGGTATGGTTTATGCCATGCTATCAATAGGTATACTTGGTTTTATTGTATGGGCTCACCACATGTTTACAGTAGGTTTAGATATTGATACAAGAGCTTATTTTACAGCAGCGACTATGATTATTGCCGTACCTACAGGTATTAAAATTTTCAGTTGGATCGCAACTTTATGGGGCGGTTCTATTAGGTTAAAAACCCCTATGTTATTTTCTATAGGTTTTCTTTTTCTTTTTACAATTGGAGGGTTAACCGGTGTTGTTTTAGCGAATTCGGGAGTTGATATTGCTTTACATGATACCTATTATGTGGTTGCACATTTTCATTACGTATTGAGTATGGGAGCAGCTTTCACAATGTTTGCAGCTTTCTATTTTTGGATAGGAAAAATGACAGGTTTAGCTTATCCGGAAATCTTAGGTCAAATACATTTTTGGCTTATGTTTTTAGGTGTTAATTTAACTTTTTTCCCAATGCATTTTTTAGGTCTTGCAGGTATGCCCCGACGTATACCAGATTATCCAGATTCTTATGCTGGGTGGAATGGTTTAGCCTCTTTTGGTTCAATTTTATCGTCTATCGCGTCATTATTCTTTTTCTTTGTTGTGTATATTACTCTTACAAGAGGTTCTGTTGAAGAATCAAATCCTTGGGTAAAAGGTAGAGGTCTTGCTTTTCCGGTATTGCCTAGTAAGTCTTCAGCACCAGTTAATAAATAAGTACTAATTCTAGGTTATAGGGTTTCAATTGAAAAAAGCAAGTTAACTGAAAATCATTGGGTGTGTTAAGGTGGTTGTGTCAGGGCTTGTAACTCAGTGGTAGAGTGTACGCCTGATAAGCGTAAAGTCGATCGTTCAATTCGATCCAGGCCCATAGAGGTAGTTTTTTAAAAAAGTAAGAGTTTTTAATTAGTCCTTTTCGTCTAATGGTTAGGACGTTGCCTTTTCACGGCGAAAATACGGGTTCAATTCCCGTAAAGGATTACTTGGTATGATAATTTTGCTACCCTTAAAACTAATCATATCAGTATAAGAGTTATTTTTATTAATTTGAAATATAATGTTTAGTTCCTTGATTGTATACGCTACAAGCCTTACGAGACTTGTACCTGTTCAAACTTTTCAGGTGTTTGGGCATGAGATTGTTATTAACGTATCCAAAAAATATTTGTTGGCTACATTAACTTTTTTACATCATCATAGTAATGGTAATTTTCAAATGCTTACATCTATTTCAGGTGTAGATTATCCAGAAAGAGAAGAACGTTTTGAAATTGTTTACGATCTTTTAAACATAAGATCTAATTGCAGGCTTAGAATTAAAACCCATACGGATGAAATAAACCCGCTACCTTCGGTAGTGAATCTTTTTCCTTCAGCAAACTGGTGGGAGCGTGAAATTTGGGATTTATTCGGAGTTTTTTTCTCTAATCATCCAGATTTACGCCGTATTTTAACAGATTATGGTTTTGAAGGCCACCCGTTAAGAAAAGATTTCCCTCTTAGTGGGTATTTTGAATTACGTTACGATGAAGACCAAAGAGTCGTTGTCTGCGAAGCTATTGAATTGAGTCAAGAGTTTCGTTCATTTAATTTTCATGTTCCTTGGGCGCAAAATAATTTAATTAGTTAATGTCGAGGTTTAATGTAAATGCTATACTTAGTTGGGTAGATTCTCATATTATTGATTATCCAACGGCTATGAATTTGAATTATAATTGGAGTTTCGGTTCAACAGCGGGTTTTTGTTTGGTTATTCAAATTCTTAGCGGGGCTTTTTTAGCTATGCATTATGCAGGAGAAACGCATTATGCTTTTTCAAGTGTTGAGCATATTATGCGTGACGTTAAAAGTGGTTGGTTAATTCGTTACATGCATGCTAATGGGGCTTCGTTTTTCTTTATTGTTGTTTATGCTCATATTTTTAGAGGTTTGTATTATGGATCATATATGGAGCCTCGCCAACAATTATGGTGGTCTGGGGGAGTTATTTATGTTTTAATGATGGCAACAGCTTTTATTGGTTATGTTTTACCGTGGGGTCAAATGAGTTTTTGGGGTGCTACTGTTATTACAAGTCTATTTTCTATTTTTCCTTTCATAGGTAAAGAGGTTGTTATGTGGTTATGGGGGGGGTTTACAGTAGGTAATCCAACTTTAAATCGTTTTTTTAGTTTGCATTATTTATTGCCTTTCATTATCGCTGGTTTAGTGTTTGTTCATTTAGGTCTTTTACATAAAGATGGTTCTAACAATCCTTTAGGTATAAAAACTAAAACAGCTAATATTAATTTTTATCCTTACATTTATGTAAAAGATTTAGTCGCTTTTTTTGTGTTGTTGTCACTATTATCTATTGTTATATTTTACTTTCCTAATAGTTTGGGGGACCCAGATAACTATTTAGAAGCGGATCCTTATGGCACTCCAGCCCATATTGTTCCTGAGTGGTACTTTTTACCTTTTTATGCTATTTTACGGGTAATTCCAAATAAAGTTGGGGGGATTCTTACTATGGGAGGAGCTATAGCTATAATTTTCATATACCCTCTTTTAAACACATCTATTTTGCGTAGTGGTAATTTCCGACCAATTTATGCTGTAGTTTTTTGGCTTTTTGTTGCTGATTTTTGCCTATTGGCTTGGTCAGGAACTACCCCAGTAGATGACTATTTTAAAGTGGTTGGAGCTGTAGTTTCTATAGGTTATTTTGCTTTTTTTGTTTTTGGTGGTTTATTTGTAGGTTGGTTAGAAAAAACTCTTGCGGTTAGAGTACTGAGTATGAGATCTACAAAAGTAAGTTAAAAACAAAAGGGTGTTTGTCATTAAATGTTGGTTTTTTTTAATTGTGCTCATATCATGAAATTTTCACATAAAAATATCATTAGAATAACTTCAATTGTTTTTTTTTCCTTGTATTACTGTTCTATTGGGAGTATGGATGCATCGCATCCATGGCAAGTGGGTTTCCAAGATCCCGCTACTCCAATAATGGAAGGTATCATTTTTTTTAATGGTTTGTTAATGGCTTTTATGCTGTTTATTGCTTGTCTTGTAGGTTGGTTACTGTACAAATCTTTAACGTTATTTAACGAGGAAGACCATAAAGATGCTGTAGGCTTTAATCATTCCACATTGCTTGAGGTTGTTTGGACAATTATTCCGGCAGGAATTTTAATGGTTATTAGTGTGCCTTCATATAATTTGTTATATGCAATGGATGAGGTTATTGACCCGAGTCTTACCATAAAAGTTGTTGGTCACCAGTGGTACTGGTCATACGAATGTTCTGATTTTGAAGTATCTCCAGCTCTTAAACAAGATAATTTAAATCAGGTTGAAATAAGTTATAAAGCTTTAAAAGATATGGCGGATTTGATAGAGTATAGCCGGGTAGAAGTAGCTAAGGGCGAAAAACAAACTCAAATAGGTATAATTAAAGAGTTTTTAGAGTCATTTGAAAAAAGTATAGAAGATGTGCCTCAAGGTGCCACTGAGATGTTATCTCGTCGTTTAGAATGGCTTGTTATAAATATTTTAGGTAACGAGGGTCGCAAAGAATTTTATGGTCCTTTAGAGTCACATTTAACAGGGGAAATGGTATCTATTTTATCTGAGGTTAAAGGACAATTATCAGAAGGATCACTTATCCAAGAACAGCAAGATTTAGTTATTAAAGCTCTAAAAATTTTCAAGCAATATATACGGATTGTAAATGAAACTGAGCTTACAGCAAAAACCATGGATTTATTCAAGTCTCTAGATGAAATTCAACCAGGCAAGGGTAACACACCTTCAAGTGACGGCAGTTCTGGGGGTTTATCTGAAACCGAAAGTTTAGACTCTAATACAGGCTCTATTGTTTCAAAATTAAATAAAGTTGATGAGACTAGTTATAAGTGGGTAGAACTTAGGGCAGCTGAAGAATTTTATGATGGGGCTGAGACAGAATTAAGTAGAGCTTTAACACAAGTTTTTGAGGCCGAGTGTGTGTGTCTAAGAGCTCTTGCACGCGGTGAAATAAAAATCCCTATTGAGGAAATGATGGCTAATTTGGATGAGGGTAGAATAAGGCTTGACAAAGCCTTAGTAGAAGCAGAAATTGCTGAAAATAATTTAATTGATACTCAGTTAATTGCTCATCAATTAAGATTAACTCGATCTGAAAGAGAAGGATATAGCAGTGAGTTTGATTGGGATACTGCTAATGTAGAATTTAAATTTTCAGATAATGAATTAGAAAATGCAAAGGTAGAGTTAAATAACGCTAAAGCCAGCGCTAAATGGGCAAAAATTGATTTACTTGCTTCACAGGTTAATGCTTTAACTGCAGAGTATTTCCAAGCTGATGCTGAATGGGCTTTAAAGGACCCATCTATAATACGAAGTAAAGTATTGCTTAAAGATGGTTATGACGGATGGACTGAAAAATTAACTTCAGAATCAAAAAAAGTTTTGGACAGTCACGAGCTTAAATTTATGCTTGCACATGAAGAGTTAAAAAGTGCTAACACAATTTTAGACAGATTTCAATCAGGCTTAACCGAAGAAGAAGTGAGTAAGTGTAACTCCATAGCTGATAGTTCAGAATCGGAATTTATGGCTATAGAAAAACAAATAATCTCAGTCGCAGATGAATTTGAAAGAGGTAAGTCTATTTTATTAAATGCCAAGGATGAACTGAATAACTATAAAGCAGTATCAAACCGAGCTGATATTAGATTAGAAAGGTCTCAAGTTGCGTTTGATAAATTTAAATCGGTATCAAACAGAGCTGAAGCAGTATCAAAAGGTGCTGAATTATTTTTCAAAACTTCTAAAGAAAAATTAACTGGTGTTGAGTTAGGTTTTAATTCTACTACAACACTAGATCGTCTTGTTGAAAAATACGGTAGTGTTAAATCTGAATTTGATAAAGCGGTATCTTTGGTAAACATAGCTAAATCGGATTTAGACAATGCTAAAGATAGACTCGATATTGTTAAAGGATACGTTGATAATACGGAAAAAAGACTTGATGATACTCCGGTTATTTATGAGTTACCTAAGGTGACAGATAAATCTAATGAGTATTTTGATAATTTTTTATGGGAAATCCATAATGAAGATCTTATTACAGTAAAGGCCCAATTAAAAGGTTCTGAAGCTGTTGTAGAGGAATCTAAAATAGTGTTATCTAACGCAGAGCAAGTTTTAACTGAATCTTTTATTAAATTAATTGAGGTTGAGCTAAAAAAAGGTAAAGCTTTAATAAATTTCTTAAAATTTGATTTAGATACTGCCTCTGTTCCATCTAGTGATGAGAGATTAGTGGACATTGAAACATATATTGGAAACCTTGAGTTAAATTTGGGTCATGTCGTTCGTAACAAAGTAATTTCTACCTTTGACACCGGAAGCTCAGATTGTTTAAAAGTTATAATTAATATGTTAGACAATGATTTATCTAAAGCCTCACTTGTTTCGGGTTCTGTTAAACCAGCCTTCATTTCTGACACGTCTGGTTCTAATATTTCAGAGCTAATTGAATCTGCTGTAGATTATGCGTGGGTAAAAACGCTTAAAGTGGATGTAAGTGCTGCTATCTCGGATTACGAGGAAGCTTCACGCATGCTTAGTCACGCTCGTAAAATATTAGATAAAACTGAAAATGATCTTTCATCTAGTTGTAAGTTTAGAAAAAACAATTCCATAGAGAGCCTTATAGCCCTTCAAACAGCAACAGAAACTAGTTTAAAAACCACTTCAAACTGGATTGAAAAAGCGTTGGTATCTTCTTCTGCTATTGATACTATTTTGGAACCCGGAAGTTTACAAGCAAAATCTTCATGTGAAGTATTGAAAGCAAAAGCGGAATTGGCTAATGTTAAATGGTTTGCTGCTAGAGTATCAAGAAGTTTAGATACTCCTATGCAAGAAGCTGTTAAACCTTTTAACCGCCAATTTTCTGATGTTTCAGTAGTAGAGCCTCATAGTACTTTACCGAGCGATAATGGTTTAAGTGGTCCAGATTCAGATGGGGAAGATGGTAATTCTGGAAATAAAAAATCAAAAGAAGAAATAAAAGATATGTTATCTAAATTAAAAAGTAGAGAAATTGATTATACTCATGAAGGTTTACGTAAGGAAGTCTTACAAACCTTTAAAGAATTGATTGAAACTGTAGACCAAAATACTGCAGATGACGTTAAAAATATGTTATACGAAGCTCTTCTTTCAATTACTAATGAGGAAGGAGAAAAAAACAAATCTTTAAAAACTCAAATAAAAATGATTCATGATTTAATTGAGCACCATAAAGAAAACGAGGTAGAAGAAGATATAACAGAAAGACAACGTATCAATTTTGATTCATATCTTATCGCTGACGATGATTTAGTTATCCCCGAAGTATCAGGTACTGGTAAAGCCGGTAAGGTTTTCCGTCTTCTTGAAGTGGATAATCGCTTAGTTGTTCCAACCAATACTCATATCCGTGTTCTCGTAACCTCAGCAGATGTACTTCATTCTTGGGCAGTACCAAGTTTAGGTGTGAAGGTTGATGCGTGTCCTGGTAGATTAAATCAAGTTTTTCTTTTTATTAAAAGAGAAGGTGTTTTTTATGGTCAATGTAGTGAACTTTGTGGTGTTAATCACGGTTTTATGCCTATTGTAGTACAAGCCGTTAACCAAGACGAGTATTTAACCTGGGTTGGTAAAAGATTATGCTCTTAACCTTTTTATTCCTTCTTCTTCTTTTAGGAATTGTTGGTTTAATTTTTATTCCTTCTAGTCAAAAGTTAATTATGCGGCAATTTGCTCTCGGTATTACATCGGCGGTTTTTGTCTCTTCGTTATTTTTGTGGTTGGGTTTTGATCAGTCAACACCTAAATTTCAATTTGTTGTTGATAGTTTATGGTTACCTATATCTAATATTAATTTAATTCTAGGTGTTGATGGAATTTCTCTTTTTTTTATTATTTTAACAACATTAATTTTTCCTCTTTGTTTGTTGGCTTCGTGGTCTTTTGATAAAGGGGAGGTAAAAACTTATTTAATCAGTTTCCTATGTATGGAGCTGGTTTTGCTTTTAGTTTTTACAAACCTAGATTTATTGTTTTTTTATATATTTTTTGAGGCTGTCTTAATCCCAATGTTTTTGGTTATCGGTATTTATGGGTCACGTGAGAGAAAAATACGTGCGGCTTACATGTTTTTTTTGTATACTCTTTTAGGTTCTTTATTTATGCTAATAGGTATAGTTTATATTTACCTTTTTGCTGGAAGTACAAACTATGAAGCATTATCAGTTGTAAATTTTTCATCTTATGATCAAAAGTGGTTATGGCTTGCTTTTTTTGCCTCATTTGCTGCTAAAGTTCCTATGTTACCTGTGCATATTTGGTTACCTGAAGCCCATGTCGAAGCCCCAACGGCTGGTTCAGTAATTTTGGCGGGGATCTTACTAAAATTAGGATCTTACGGGTTTTTACGTTTTTCTTTGGGCCTTTTTCCATTAGCTTCCGTGTATTTTACACCTTTTATTTTTAGTCTCAGTTTATTGGGCGTAGTGTATACCTCATTAACAGCTATACGTCAGACAGATTTAAAACGTTTAATTGCTTATACTTCAGTGGCTCATATGAATTTAGTAATGATAGGTCTGTTTACAGGGACAGTAATCGGGGTAGAGGCTGCTATTTTACAAAGTTTAAGTCATGGCTTTGTATCTTCTGCACTTTTTCTTATTATTGGGGTTCTGTATGATCGCTGGCATAGTCGAGTTGTTAAATATTATGGAGGGCTTACGCATACTATGCCAATCTTTATAATTATTTTTCTTTTTTTTACAATGGCTAATTTAGGTTTACCTGGAACATCAAGTTTTATAGGTGAATTTCTTTTATTAGTTTCTGCTTTTGAGGCAAACAGTACAGCTTGTTTTTTTGCTGCAACTTCAATGATTTTAGGTGGTGGTTATTCTCTTTGGTTGTTCAATCGTATAGCTTATGGTAATATTAAAATGATTGGGCTTGATTTAAGTTTGCGAGAATTTATGATTTTTTTACCTCTTGTTATAGGTACCATTTTTATGGGTATTTATCCCAATTTATTCTTTTCTGCAATGCATGCAACAGTTTCGAATTTGGTATGGGTTGATTTGTGGTTGTAGTTTGCAGTAGTAAAAAAGTTCTTTTAGTCTAATGCCTAGTTTAACATCTAGAAGGATATTGTCATTGATGGCAAAGGTACGGGTTCAAGTCCCGTAAAGGACTAAGATGTATTTAAACATAGTTTTTCTACCCCTACTTGGTTCTCTTGTTGCAGGATTTTTTGGACGTTTCCTTGGAGGCCGCGGTGCTGGTTTAGTAACTATATCTTGTATTGGCCTTAGTTTTTTTCTAAGTGGTCTTGCTTTTTACGAGGTAGGTTTAGGAGGAAGTTCTACTTATCTTTATTTAATGCCTTGGTTAGAGTCTGATTCTTTCCATGTTGATTGGGCTTTTTGCTTTGACAGTTTAACTGTCGTTATGCTTATTGTAGTTACTTTTATTTCAACTTTGGTGCATTTATATTCCACAGAGTATATGGGGGGGGATCCTCACTTGCCCCGTTTTATGAGTTACCTATCATTGTTTACATTTTTTATGTTAATATTGGTAACTGCAGATAACTTTGTTCAAATGTTTGTGGGTTGGGAAGGGGTTGGTCTTTGCTCTTATTTATTAATTAATTTTTGGTTTACTCGTATCCAAGCCAATAAGGCTGCGATTAAAGCTATGTTAGTTAATAGAGTTGGTGATTTTGGATTAGCTTTAGGTATTTTCGGTATTTTTATTTGTTTCGGTGCAGTCGATTATGCAACTGTTTTTGCTTTAGCCCCTCAACTTGCTTCATTTAGTTTAAATTTTTTTAATGTTGAGTTTGGTGCTCTTAATCTTATAGGAATTTTATTGTTTGTAGGAGCGGTAGGTAAATCTGCTCAATTAGGTTTACATACTTGGTTACCTGATGCCATGGAAGGTCCTACTCCTGTTTCAGCTCTTATTCATGCAGCAACAATGGTTACCGCTGGTGTTTTCTTACTTGCTCGTTGTTCTCCCTTATTAGAATATTGTCCTAAAGCACTTACTATTATTAGTGTAGTCGGTGGTATGACAGCTTTTTTTGCAGCTACAACAGCTTTAGTTCAAAATGACTTAAAACGAGTTATTGCTTATTCTACTTGTAGTCAATTAGGTTACATGGTTTTTGCATGTGGGCTTTCTAATTACTCTGTCGCGGTGTTTCATTTAGGGAATCATGCTTTTTTTAAGGCTCTTCTTTTTCTTGGGGCCGGTTCTGTAATCCACGCGGTTGGAGACGAACAGGATATGCGTAAAATGGGCGGATTACGTAGATTACTACCTTTTACATATTCTATGATGGTAATTGGTTCTTTAGCTCTTATGGGTATGCCTTTTTTAACAGGATTTTATTCTAAGGATGTTATATTAGAAGTAGGTTATGCAACATATTCTAATGCTTCGCATTTTGCATACTGGTTAGGTAGTTTAGCCGCTTTTTGTACTGCTTTTTATTCAATACGTCTTTTGGCTTTATGTTTTTTATCAGAACCTAATGGTAGTAGGTCTTTATTACTTTCTGCTTCAGAAGGTGGTTGGCCAATGGGTTTGGTTTTAGGTATATTAGCTTTGCCAAGTATGTTCATTGGTTACTTAGGGCGTGATCTCTTTATTGGTTTAGGTACAGATTTTTGGGGAAATGCGTTATTTTGTATGCCTACTAATTTAAGCATTATAGATGCGGAATTTATGTCAACTGACGTGAAAATTTTTCCTCTGTGTTGTAGTGTTATTGGAGGATTAGCTTCCTTTCTTTTATATAGAGGTTACAATTATAATTTATTTTTATGGAAAACATCATTTTTAGGTCGAAAATTTTATACTTTTTTGAATCGAAAGTGGTTATTTGATAAGGTTTATAATGAGGTTATAACTCAAAATTTATTAGATTTTGGGTATCATTTCACTTATAAATCAATTGATCGCGGGCTTATTGAAAGTTTAGGACCTTTTGGTTTATCAAACGTACTTCTAGATCAAGTTAATAAAGTTCGGTTATGGCATTCAGGTTATTTATATCATTATTTAGTAATTTTAGGTTGGAGTAATCTTTTATTTGGAATTTGTTTCGTGTTTGGTTTTCAATTTTCACGTATTTTAGCATTGCTAGTCTTTATTGTATTATGGTCGATCCTATAATTTTTATTCTTATTGCAACTCTTGGGGGTACTCTGGGGGTTAAGGTTACTAGTACACAAAATCCTGTATATAGTGGTCTTTATCTTGTGCTACTTTTCTTCTTGGGCTCTGCAATTTCGTTTTTATTGGGTTTAGAGTTTATGGCTTTACTTTTTTTATTGGTTTACGCCGGTGCTATTGCAGTATTGGTGCTGTTTGTTGTTATGATGCTAGACGTAAAAGCTATCGAAAGTCCATGGTCTGCAAAAAAAAAACGTTTATTGTATTTAGGGGCTTTAATTTTTGTATTCTTTTTGATAGCTGCAATATATAGTAAAGATTTACAAAAGTTACTTACTATGTTGTCAACGGTTTATATAAGTTCATTAGTTTCTTTTGGTTTAGTATCTTATGAAGAAGAAATAAAAACATTATTTCATCCAGTGATTCTTAATAAAACAGTTAACGATAATTTAAAAAGATTTCAAGAGCGAAGTAAAAGGAAAAGAAAAGGTGAACCTGAACCATCTGCTAAAGAGGTTAAAAAAACTTTTAAAGACTTTATGGACGAAAGAATTGAAATGTGGCATCATTTATGTGATTCAGAGGGGCTGACAGAGTTTTTGCGTTTGTTATTCCACAAAGAAAGTGTAGAGGGATCTTACGGGTTAAATACAATGTGGTTTATAGAATTCGATTCTTCTTGTGCATTAAATGATCCTAGTTATCTCTTATACTCAACTCATGCAATATTATTAATAATAGCTGGAATTATTCTTTTGATAGCTATGGTAGGAGCCATTAGTTTAACTTTACAAAAAAATTGTCCTGAATCTTTATACCGTCAATTAGGGCGTGAATCTAAAAATGCTGTTTTTGCTATAAAAGAAAAACCATCGTTTAAGCCTAATAATTCGCGTGATTTAGAAGTTTTACCCTAATTATGATTAATATATCAATTAATGAGCTTCTTGTTTGGGTAAAAAAAGGTTCCACAGTTATACAGGCTTGTCAAGCTGCGGGTGCAAACATACCACGGTTCTGTTACCATGATAAGCTTTTTATAGCAGGTAATTGTCGAATGTGTCTTGTTGAAGTAAGTAATGCTCCCAAGCCACAAGCGTCATGCGCATTACCCTTTTTACCCAATCTAAGAATTTTTACAAATACGGCCTTAGTACGTAAGGCACAAGAATCTGTAATGGAATTGCTTCTTCTTCACCACCCTTTAGATTGCCCTGTGTGCGATCAGGGAGGAGAATGTGAGCTTCAGGAACAAAGTTTCAATTTTGGATCAGACAGGGGGAGATTTTTATTTTTTAAAAATTCTTTGGGTGACACTTTTTGGGGTGGGTTAATAAAAACAGTGTTACGGAGATGTATTGTTTGTACACGGTGCGTACGATATACTCATCAGATTGGAGGAAATGATTCTTTAGGGACTTCCAACCGAGGAGGCCACTCTGAGATTGGGATGTTTAAAGAAAGTGTATTAAAAAGTGAAACTTCAGGTGGAGTTATTGAATTGTGTCCCGTTTGTTGGTATAACCCACGGTTAGCTTTATAATATTATGTTTTTTTTAAAAGAATATTACCCAGTACTAATTTTTTTAGGTTTTAGTCTTGTCCTAGCTTCTATTATTTTTGGTGCTTCTTACACATTAGCTTTTTCAGAATCAGACAATGAAAAATTATCATCTTATGAATGCGGGTTTGATCCTTATGAAGATGCTCGTAATGCTTTTGATGTGCGTTTTTATTTAGTTGCTATTTTGTTTCTTCTATTTGATATTGAAACCGTTTTTCTTTTTCCTTGGGCAGTTTCTTTAAGTGAATTACCCTCAATTGGGTATTGGTCCATGATGGATTTTCTTTTTGAGTTAGTTATTGGGTTTGTGTACGCTTGGCAAATTGGCAGTTTAGATTGGGAATGAGAGGTATCGATTACAAACGTCGTAAAGCTTTTGCTTTATACGAGTCCCGTCGTAAAGCATTGCAAGCTGTAGCAACAAATCAAAACTTAGAGGTTTCTTTACGGTGGTGGGCTCAACTAGAAAAATCCAAATTACCAAGGCAAAGTAGCTTAAGTAGAGTTCATAATCATTGTATTGATACTAATAGATCACGGTCGGTTCTAAGTTTTTATAAGTTATCTCGTCTTCAATTCAGGCGTTTAGCGTCAAAGGGTTCTTTTTCTGGTTTACGAAAAGCCTGTTGGTAATATTATTAACAAGTTCTTAAATAAAAACATTATTTATGAGTAAAGTGCACGTAAAGTTAAGGTTCCGGAACAAGCATACCTTTAATACTAAGAATAATATCTTTGTTTCTAATTTTAAGTGAAGATAATTATTTACAAACAATAATTTACTATTAAAGTGGTATTTGTAGTTTCTTTAGGTGATTCTTAAAATCTTTAATATTTATATATATGCCTCAATTTGATACAATGACTTTTTTTAATCAGGTTTTCTGGTTAATTCTTATAGTTTTTAATTTTTATTTGGTAGTTGTACGTTTTATATTACCTTCTTTAGCGTTTAGTTTAAAATCTAGAATTAAGCATTTAAAAGTAACAGTTGATTCAAGATAATAAAACATAAATTAGTAACTTTTATGTACGATTATTCATAAAGTTATAAAAATTTAGACTTACGGTGTAAAGTCAATAATAGTGAAGAGTAACGTAATATTAAACCCTTGGAAAGGTAGCTTTTGGAGGTGTTGCTGAGTGGTTGAAAGCCTTGGTTTGCTAAATCAATCTACATTTTTAATGTAGCGTGGGTTCGAATCCTACCACCTCCAAAAAGAAAAAGTAACTCAGCTGGTAGAGTGCTGGTTTGTCATACCAGTGGTCGCGGGTTCAAGTCCCGTCTTTTTCGAATTAAACGGTGTGGTATAAAATTATTTTAGGGTTATTTATTTATCACGTAGTTAAATATATGGAGCAATATAAAAAAAGTATTATATACAGTTGTAAAGTTTGGTCTGTATCAACAGATTTAAAAAGTTTAAACTCTTTGTCACTTTTATTACCTTTATCTATATCTTCTACAGGTCTGTCCACAAGGATAAAGCGTTTTACTCTGCTTCGCTCTCCTTTAGGTAATAAAGCTGCAAAAGATCAGTTTGAAAGGCGGGAGTATCGAAGTTATTTTACCATTAAGTCCCAAAGCCCAGCAAAAATATTAGCTTTTATAGATATTCTCAGGTATTTAAACGGGGTTAAATTTAAGGTTGTCTTACAAGAAAACAATAGTAAAATTCACTAATAAATCTAGTTTTAAATTTTTAAGAGTCTTTACTTACTGTTTTATGTTATAGCAATATTATCTAGTGTCTTTAAAAAAGGTGTTGGATAAGTGGTCGAGTGGTTTATGGCACCAGTTTTGAAAACTGACGTAGTTAAAGCTACCGTGGGTTCAAATCCCACCTTATCCTAAATTATATGAAATCGAGATTAAAATCAAAAACATTCGGTAATATATTGTCAGATGGTAGCTTTAATTTTTTAAGTTTGCCTAGTTATTCTTCCCCGAAAGAGTTACATTGTAAAAGTTCAGATCTTAATAACCACCCAGTATGGACAGGCAAACGTCCTAAGGAACAAACTGAAATCTCTTTATTTGTTGGTAAATTTACTAAATCGTTATAATAAAGATAGGTTTTGAAATACTTATTAAAAAATAAATTTAATGTGCAAGGTGCACAAAAAGTTAATGTTCTGGAATAATGATACCGACAGTATTAGAGATAAATAATTTGTTATTTTTATAGCCATAGATGTTTCAAGGGTGTATTAAGATATTTTGTGTTTTAATGTAGTATGTAAGTATTATATTAAAGATAATTACAATAAAACTCCACTGTATCATAGTAATATGTAAATGTGGTATTAAAAAAAATGAGTTTGATCCTGGCTCAGAGTGAAGGCTATAAGCCTGCTTGAATACATGCGAGTTGAATGGTTAAAACCATAGCGTACGGGTGAGTAATAGGCTAATATCTGGCTTCAACTTCGGAATAATCCCATCCCCCAGGGGAGAAGGCAACAGGAGAATACCGGATAAATATATAAAGGTCCGCCGGTTGAAGATGATTAGGTTCAGTATTAGGTAGTTGGTGAAGTAAAGCTCACCAAGCCGATGATGCTTAGTTGGTCTGATAGGACGATCAATCACACTGGGACTGAGACAAGGCCCAGGTTTCATTTGAAGGCAGCAGTAAGGAATATTGGACAATGAGCGAAAGCTTGATCCAGCAAGGCTTGGTGAGGGATTGAAGGCTTAGGTTGTAAACCTCTTTTTTAATTGAGGATAATGACAGTAGATTAAGAATAAGTCCCGACTAACTTCGTGCCAGCAGTCGCGGTAATACGGAGGGGGCAAGCCTTATTCGTCATAACTGGGCGTAAAGGGCCCGTAGGTGGTTTTCTGATATGTTATTTGTCAAAAACTGTAGCTTAACTATAGATAGGCATTTAAAACAGGAAAGCTTGAGTCTGACAGAGGAAGATGGAATTTTTCAATTAGGGTTAGAATCCAGATAAGTGGAAGAGAACATCATGTGCGAAAGCGATTTTCTTGTTCAGTACTGACGCTGAGGGGCGAAGGCGTAGGTAGCGAACAGGATTTGAGACCCTGGTAGTCTACGCTGTCAACGATGAGTGCTAGCTTTTAGAAATCTAGAAGACATAGCTAAGGCATTAAGCACTCCGCCTGAGGAGTACGAGCGCAAGCTTAAAAATCAACGGAATTGGCGGGGGTTCAAACAAGTGGTGGAGCATGTGGTTTAATGCGATAATACGCGCGTAACCTTACCAGTTCTAGTAAGTCTGTCGTTCTTTCGGAGACGTTAAGAATTTTGGGACTTTCAGGTGTTGCATGGCTGTCGTCAGCTCGTGTCGTGAGATGTACGGTTAATTCCTGTAACTGAGCGCAACCCTTATCTTTTTTATGTTTTGAAATGGTCTTTTCCAAATAACAAACTGAACAGATACTGCCAGCGCTAAGCGGGAGGAAGGTAGGGATGAGGTCAAGTCTTCATGGCCCTTATGAACTGGGCTACACACGTGCTACAATGGGAAGGACAACAAGTTGCGAGGGAGTAATCCAGAGCCAATCTTTAAACCTTTTCTTAGTTCGGATTGGGGGCTGCAACTCGCCCCCATGAAGCTGGAATCACTAGTAATCGCGGATCAGGATGTCGCGGTGAATATGTCACTGGGCCTTGCACACACCGCCCGTCACGTCCTGGAAGTTGACTTGGCCAGAAGATTTTGGAGTGAACCGTTCAAACTTATGCTCATTTGGTTAAAATATTAACTTGAGTTAAGTGAGTTCGGGAATTCCCTTTAAAGGACAGGTAAGCAACCGGGATGAAGTCGTAACAAGGTAGTCGTAGGGGAACCTGCGGCTGGAATATATAATTAAGAGGTTCGCCTCTATATCTAGGTCTATACCCGAACTCTTACCGAACTCGAGCGTCCTTATCTAGATAGCCACACATACTACTTTCGTGGGAACCATGGCTTTCAAAGTAACATTAATTTTGAGAAGGGTTGCGCTATAGAGCAGTCAGGTTAGCTCATCAGGCTCATGCCCTGGAGGTCGTAGGTTCAAATCCTTCTGGCGCTAATCTTAAGAACCTTTTATTATTTATATAAAGGGAAAAGTATTAGGAGTGTAAACCAGCTTATCTTATTAAAGAAAGGTAGAGAACAATTTATTAAAAATTTTATTATGTCATTAAAAAAAAAAGAGTTTAACAAAAAACTGAAACATTTTACAATAAATTTTGGGCCACAGCATCCAGCGGCACATGGGGTTTTACGCCTTATTTTAGAACTTAATGGAGAAGTAGTTCAACGAGCTGATCCTCACATAGGTTTGCTTCATAGAGGTACCGAGAAGTTAATAGAGTCTAAAACTTATTTTCAAGCTTTACCTTACTTTGATCGTTTAGATTACGTTTCAATGATGTGTCAAGAGCATACTTACGCTTTAGCTGTTGAAAATTTATTGCAGATATCAATACCTAAACGAGCTCAATATATTAGAGTTCTTTTTGCAGAGATAACTAGAATTTTAAATCATCTTTTAGCAGTAGGTTGTCACGCTATGGATGTAGGGGCAATGACACCTTTTTTATGGGCGTTTGAAGAGCGAGAAAAGTTAATGGAATTTTATGAAAGAGTTAGTGGTGCACGTATGCATGCTAGCTATTTTAGACCTGGAGGTGTAAGCCAAGATATAAGTATTGGTTTAATAGATGATATCTTTTCTTTTGCCGCACAATTTGGCCAACGGTTAGATGAAATGGAGGAAATGTTAACTGATAATCGTATTTGGCAAGAAAGGTTAGTCGATATCGGAGTTGTAAGTGCTCAGGAAGCTATAGACTGGGGATTCTCTGGTGTCATGTTACGTGGATCTGGCGTTCGATGGGACTTACGTAAAAATGAACCTTATGACGCATACTCTGATATGGATTTTCAAGGAGTTGTTGGTAGAACAGGAGATTGTTATGACCGTTATCTTGTACGAGTTGAAGAAATGAGACAGTCTCTTAGCCTAATATATCAATGTTTAAACAAAATGCCAGAAGGAAGTATTAAGGTAGACGATGCTAAAATTAGTCCCCCTTCGCGCGCAGAAGTTAAGCAAAGTATGGAAGCTTTAATTCATCATTTTAAGTTGTATACTGAAGGAGTTACTGTGCCGGCAGGTGAAACTTATACAGCTACTGAAGCTCCTAAAGGGGAGTTTGGTGTATATCTTGTTTCTGATGGTAGTAATCGTCCGTATCGTTGTAAAATTAAAGCCCCAGGTTTTTCCCATCTTCAGGCCCTTAATTTTATGGCTAATTCCCATATGTTAGCAGATGTTGTAACTATAATTGGAACACAAGATATAGTTTTTGGAGAAGTAGATCGTTAATTTTTATTTAAAATAAAAAAGCCTTTAATAGTTAAAATAAGTTTAGGCGCTTACTCTGGGTTTTATGCGATTCGGGAGGTGACGCAGCGGTAGCGTGTTCGCTTTGGGAGCGAGAAGTCATAGGTTCAAATCCTATTCTCTTGATTTAGCCTACTTTCTCAGTTTATTAAACTTTAAAAATTCTTAGTTTTTGTATAAAGTATTGAAATACCCGTATAATGGTTTATCTT